AATAAAGTGCCTGATTAAAGGGCTATTTTGATAGAATAGATAATGTAGGAATTATTCTACCTTTATTATGCATTGCAGAATTAAACTGCTCTTAAAACATCAAAAATTTCCGTGCATCTTACACTAAAGCATAATAGAAAAAGATAAGCTAATTAAGCTAATAGGCTCATACCCTTTTTATGAGAGTATAAATCTCTCTCTTTTTAATTATATTTAATATGTCTTCAACTATTTTTTTTATATCTTTAATTACTGGAACATTAATTTCAATTTCATCAACATCTTGAATTGGGATGTGAATAGGATTAGAAATAAACTTACTTTCATTTATTCCATTAATAAATAAGAATAAAACACCTTATGAAAATGAATCTGCTATAAAATATTTTCTTGTTCAAGCAATTGCTTCAATTATATTTTTATTAGCTATTTTACTTGCTAGAATAATAGATTTTGATTATTATACATATATTAATTATATTTTATCATCAGCTTTATTAATAAAAATAGGAGCTGCACCTTTCCATTTCTGATTTCCAGGAGTAATAGAAGGATTAGATTGAATAAATTGTTTAATTTTAATAACTTGACAAAAAATTGCCCCATTTGCTTTATTATCATATAAACTGTTTATAAACAACTTTTTTATAACTATTATTATTTTATGTGTAACAGTTGGAGCTGTAGGAGGACTTAATCAAAGATCTATTCGAAAAATTATAGCTTACTCTTCCATTAGACATCTTGGATGAATAATTTCAGCAATAATAATTTCTAATTACTATTGAATTATATATTTTTTTATCTATTCATTAATAAATATAGCTGTAATTTATTTATTTAAATCCCAATCTCTATTTCATCTATCACAAATTTACTTTAATAAAAATAGATCAATTGTAAAATTTAGAATTTTTATTAGAATATTATCCTTAGGAGGATTACCTCCATTTTTAGGATTTTTACCTAAATGAATAATTATTCAAAACATAATAGCAACTCAATATGCTATTATTATTTTGATTATAGTTATAACAACATTATTAACATTATATTTTTACTTACGAATTATAATAAATGCATTTACTTTTATAGGAAATGAATTAATATGACAAACATCTAGTAATAAAACTAATATTCTTATTTTATTGATTAGAATTTCAATTTTAGGAATTCCAATATTAATAATTTTACCTTTAAATTAAGGCTTTATGTTAACAAAACAAATAACCTTCAAAGTTATAAATAAAAGTTTAAATCTTTTAAGCCTTAGTAGTTTTCCTACAACCTTAGAATTGCAGTCTAATATCATTCTTTGACTATACGGCCATGGTAAAAGAGGGTATAATCCCTCCTATATAGATTTACAGTCTATCGCCTAATTCTCGACCATCTTACCTATTTGTATTTGGGGTCAATATAAATATAGATGTAGATAATTGCGACAATGACTATTTTCTACAAACCATAAGGATATTGGAACACTTTATTTTTTATTCGGAGCATGATCAGGAATGGTAGGAACTGCTCTAAGAGTTTTAATTCGAATTGAATTAGGACAACCAGGATCATTAATTGGAGATGATCAAATTTATAATGTAATTGTAACAGCTCATGCTTTTGTTATAATTTTCTTTATAGTAATACCTATTATAATTGGAGGATTTGGAAATTGATTAGTGCCACTAATATTAGGAGCACCCGATATAGCTTTCCCACGATTAAATAATATAAGATTTTGATTACTACCACCTTCTCTAACACTTTTATTAGCAGGAAGTATAGTTGAAAGAGGTGCAGGAACAGGATGAACAGTTTATCCTCCTCTTGCTGGTGCAATTGCCCATGCAGGAGCATCTGTAGATTTAACTATTTTTTCTCTTCATTTGGCTGGAGTATCTTCAATTTTAGGTGCTATTAATTTTATTACTACAACAATTAATATAAAGTCACCGGGAATAAAGATAGATCAAATACCACTATTTGTATGAGCTGTAGTAATTACAGCCGTATTATTGTTATTATCTCTTCCTGTTCTTGCTGGTGCAATTACAATGTTATTAACAGATCGAAATATTAATACATCATTCTTTGATCCTGCAGGAGGGGGTGATCCAATTCTTTATCAACATCTGTTTTGATTTTTTGGTCATCCTGAAGTTTATATTTTAATTTTACCAGGATTTGGTATAATTTCACATATCATTGCTCAAGAAAGAGGAAAAAAGGAGACATTTGGACTTTTAGGAATAATTTATGCTATAGTAGCAATTGGAATTCTAGGATTTGTAGTATGAGCTCATCATATATTTACTGTAGGAATAGATGTAGATACACGAGCTTATTTTACATCTGCAACTATAGTAATTGCTGTTCCAACTGGAATTAAAATTTTTAGTTGATTAGCAACTTTACATGGAACTCAATTATCTTATAGTCCATCATTACTTTGGGCTTTAGGATTTGTATTCCTCTTTACAATTGGAGGATTAACAGGTGTAGTATTGGCTAATTCATCAATTGATATTGCTATACATGATACATACTATGTAGTAGCTCATTTCCACTATGTTCTATCTATAGGAGCAGTATTTGCTATTATAGGTGGTTTAGTTCATTGATTCCCATTATTTAGAGGAGTTACATTAAACAATCATATACTTAAAATTCACTTTCTAGTTATATTCTTTGGTGTAAATTTAACATTCTTCCCACAACATTTTTTAGGTCTTAGAGGAATACCTCGACGATACTCAGATTATCCAGATGCTTATACAGCTTGAAATATTATATCCACTTTAGGAAGAACAATTTCAGTATTTGGTGTTATTTTATTAATTTTCATTATTTGAGAAGCTATAGTATCACAACGACAAATTTTATCTCCTTTAAATCTAAATACTTCAATTGAATGATATCAGAAGTTACCACCAATAGAACATAGTTATGCTGAATTACCTTTATTACTAAAGTTTTAATGTGGCAGAAAAGTGCCATGGATTTAAGCCCCATATATAAAGGATCTATCCCTTTCATTAAAAATGGCTACATGAGCTCAATTAAATTTTCAAGATGCAGCTTCACCAATAATAGAACAAATAAGTTACTTCCATGATCATACAATGATAGTATTAGTTATTATTACAATACTCGTTGCTTATGTAATATTATCTATATTTTGAAATAAAAATGTAAACCGAAATTTATTAGATGGACAACAAATTGAAACAGCTTGAACTGTCCTTCCAGTATTTGTATTAATTATTATTGCAATACCATCATTACGTTTACTTTATTTATTAGATGAAGTAAGAGATCCTTCTATCACTTTAAAGACAGTAGGACATCAGTGGTACTGAAGTTATGAATACTCAGACTTCAATCAAGTAGAATTTGATTCATATATAATTCCATATAATGAAATAAGAGAAAATGGATTTCGATTACTAGAAGTAGATAATCGAGCAGTATTACCATTACAAACACAAGTACGAGTATTAATTACAGCCGCTGATGTTCTACATTCTTGAACAGTGCCATCATTAGGAGTAAAGGTAGATGCAACGCCAGGACGATTAAATCAAGCTAGTTTTTTCATTACACGACCAGGTTTATTCTTTGGTCAATGTTCCGAAATTTGTGGGGCTAACCATAGTTTTATACCAATTGTAATTGAAAGAGTGACTTCTAAAACATTTATTAATTGAATTCAAAAAATAAGTGAAGCTTCATTGGATGACTGAAAGTAAGTGTTGGTCTCTTAAACCATAAGATAGTAAATTAACGAAATACTTCCAATGACAAAAGATTAGTTAAATAATAACATTAGAATGTCAAACTAAAATTATTGAAATAATCAATATCTTTTGATCCCACAAATAGCTCCAATAAGATGATTACTATTATTTTTATTTTTCTCAATTATGTTAATTATAATTAATATTTTAAATTATTATTTATTTACCCCAAAAATTGCTTATAAATCAGCAGAAGAAACAATTAGTGTAAAGACTAACAACTGAAAATGATAACAAATTTATTTTCTGTTTTTGATCCTACATCTTCAATCTTAGGAATATCTATAAACTGAACTTCAACTATAATTGGAATTATTATAATTCCTATAACTTTTTGATTAATCCCAACTCGATATTCATTAATTTGAAATAATATTACAACAACATTACATAAGGAATTTAAAACATTATTAGGAACTACAGGACATAATGGAAGTACATTTATTTTTGTATCAGTATTTTCATTAATCTTGTTTAATAATTTTATAGGATTATTTCCTTATATTTTTACAAGTTCAAGTCATCTAGCATTCACATTAACATTAGCATTACCCCTTTGATTAAGATTTATAATTTATGGTTGAATTAATCATACACAACATATATTTGCTCATTTAGTACCTCAAGGTACACCTCCTGTACTTATACCATTTATAGTATGTATTGAAACAATTAGAAACGTAATTCGACCAGGAACTTTAGCAGTACGATTAGCTGCTAATATAATTGCTGGACATTTATTAATAACACTTCTTGGAAATACAGGACCTAGCTTAACTTATTCTATTTTATCATTATTATTAATTACACAAATCGCCTTATTAGTGTTAGAATCAGCTGTTTCAATTATTCAATCTTATGTATTTGCTGTATTAAGAACTCTTTATTCTAGAGAAGTAAATTAATGTCAACTCATAATAATCACCCATATCATTTAGTAGATCAAAGACCATGACCATTAACAGGAGCTATTGGAGCTATAATAATAACAACAGGAACAGTAAAGTGATTTCACACATTCAGTAACGATTTAATAATAATAGGAACACTTGTAATCTTATTAACTATATGACAATGATGACGAGATGTAACTCGAGAAGGAACATTTCAAGGACTACATACTTATCCAGTTGTAATTGGGCTACGATGAGGAATAATTTTATTTATTACATCAGAAGTATTATTTTTTGTATCATTCTTTTGAGCATACTTTCACAGAAGTCTATCTCCAACTGTAGAATTAGGAAGTATATGACCACCAAAGGGGATTATACCATTTGATCCTATATCAATTCCTATGTTAAATACTTCAATTTTATTAGCATCAGGAGTAACTGTAACATGAGCTCATCATGGATTAATAGAAGGAAAGTATAATCAAGCCATACAAGGATTATTTTTCACCGTTCTTCTAGGATTTTATTTCACATTATTACAAGCTTATGAATATATTGAAGCTCCTTTCACTATTGCAGATAGAGTTTATGGATCAACATTTTTTGTTGCAACCGGATTTCATGGATTACATGTAATTATTGGTACAGGATTTTTAACTGTGTGTTTAATACGACATTATTTTAATCATTTCTCCTTAAATCACCATTTCGGATTTGAAGCAGCAGCATGATACTGACACTTTGTAGATGTAGTATGATTATTCCTTTATATTTCAATTTATTGATGAGGTAGATAATTTGTTTAGTATATTAGTATATTTGACTTCCAATCAAAAGGACTGGAAAATTTCAGAACAAATAATTAACTCAATATTTCTTGTAGGAATTATTTTATTTATCATTACTAATATTATTATAACAATTGCTGCACTATTATCAAAAAAATCTATTATTGATCGGGAAAAAAGATCCCCCTTTGAGTGTGGATTTGATCCATTTGCCACTGCACGTATTCCTTTTTCATTACGATTTTTTTTAATTGCAGTAATTTTCTTAATCTTTGATGTAGAAATTGCATTACTTTTGCCTATAATAATAGTTATACCAGTATCTAATGTACAAAGATGACTATGAACATCAGTAATTTTCTTAATTATTTTATTAGTAGGATTATATCACGAATGAAATCAAGGTGCACTTGAATGAGCAAATTAAGGATAGTAGTTAAATATAACATTTGATTTGCATTCAAAAGGTGTTGAATTTTTAATCAACCTATCTTAAATAAGAAGCGATAAATTGCAATCAGTTTCGACCTGAATTACTTGATGTTAAATACATCCTTATTTATTAATTGAAGCCAAAGCAGAGGCATATCACTGTTAATGATAAAATTGAATTTTAAATTCCAATTAAGAGAATATGGAGTATCAAGAGAAAGCTGCTAACTTTTATCTTTAGCGGTTCAATTCCGTTTATATTCTTATTTATATAGTTTAAGATAAAACATTATATTTTCAATATAAAAATAAAAATTTATTTTTTATAAATATACTTAAAGGTAAAGTTACCATTTTAACAGCTTCAATGTCACGCTTTAAATTTAAGCTATTTAAGTAAAATATAATTAAAATTAAAGTAATTCATAATACAAAGAAAATTAAATAAATCTTCAAAAAATTATTCTGATATCTTTGATTAAATTGTGTTAAATTTTTAAATGATCTATACAATCCCTGTGCTCCAAAATATTCACATCAACCTTGATCAAAACTTTTTAATATATTACCTCCCACACCAATTGGATAAATATAAATACCACGAGTACTAATAAATGGTATAAATAATATTGAACCAAGAAAAAAACTAACAAAAATATTTTTCATACTTAATAAATTATCACTATAAAATGAACAAGAAATTTCATAACCAAATCAAGCACCAACAATACTTACTCTTAAAGCCAAAGTTTTATAAAAAAAAGGTAAACAAATTATAGAAGGAACAGGAAAAATAATTCAACTTAATAAACTACCTCCAATTACTGCTATAAATAATATACCACATATACCCTTTAACATTCATCATCCTTCATCAGAAATATTATAACAAGAAATTATATTAGATTCCCCAACTATAGTATAATAAATCAAACGAGCCGTATAACAAGCTGTTAAACCAGTAGAAACAAAGTAAAGTAAAAAACTAATAAAATTTAAATTAGAAACTAAACATATTTCCAAAATTAAATCCTTAGAATAAAATCCAGCTAAAAAAGGTATTCCACATAATGCTAAATTAGAAATATTAAAGGCAGAAGAAGTTAAAGGTAAAAAATAAACCAACCCTCCTATATAACGAATATCTTGACAATCTCCTATATTATGAATAATAACTCCTGCACACATAAATAATAAAGCCTTAAACAAAGCATGAGTCAATAGATGGAAAAAAGCCAATTTATAATATCCTATAGATAAAATTCTCATTATTAAACCCAACTGACTTAATGTAGAAAGAGCAATAATTTTTTTCAAATCAAATTCAAAATTAGCTCCAATACCGGACATAAACATTGTTATACCACCAATTAATAATAAATATTTAGCCATATCAGTACCCATAATTAAGGAATTAAAACGAATTATTAAATAAACTCCAGCCGTAACTAAAGTAGAAGAATGGACTAAGGCAGATACAGGAGTAGGGGCTGCTATTGCAGCAGGTAATCAAGAAGAAAAAGGAATTTGAGCACTTTTAGTTATAGCAGCAAAAATTATTAAAAATGAAATAACTTGGGCTTCAACTCTATCAAACAAAAAATCAACATAAAAATAATAATTTCAACTTCCATAATTTAATATTCAAGCAATTGATATTAAAAAGGCAACATCACCTAAACGATTAGATAAAACTGTTAATATACCAGCACCATAAGACTTAAAACTCTGGTAATAAATTACTAATAGATAAGAAATTAATCCTAAGCCATCCCATCCCAACAAAATAGAAATTATATTAGGACTAATAATTAATAATATTATAGATAAAACAAACATTAATACTAATAAAATAAAACGAGATAAATATACATCTCCTTCTATATAATTATGACTATAAAAAATAACTATAGAAGAAATAAATAAAACAAAACCCATAAATAAAAGAGATATTCAATCAAATAAAAAGGTTATAACAATATTTATTGAATTTAATGAAACAACCTCTCATTCAATAAAATAACATAAATCATTTAATCTAAAATAGATACCTAAAAATAAATTAGTTAAACTTATAATAAATAATATAACAAAACTAATAAAACAAATATTTAAACGTCAATTAATGATCTAAGGTATAATAAATTATACATCACTGGTACCACAAACCAAAATTTTAATTAAACTACCTAAATTATAATCAATTAAAAAACAAGTCAACCTTTAAAATAAGAACATTTAAAGGAACTCAATGTAAAAATAAAAGTAAATATTCACGATAATAGCCCATATTACATCTATACAATGAAGAAAAAATTTTACCATGTTGTCTATAACTATATAAATATAAAGTATAAGCAGCTCTAAAAAATGATAATAAACAAAGACCAAATATAGTAATTCAACTTCAAGAAACAATTCTATTTAATAATCTAATTTCTCCTAACAAATTTAATGTAGGAGGAGCTGCTATATTAGCAGATCTTAATAAAAATCATCATAAAGCTATTCTAGGTATAAAATTCATTAATCCCTTATTAATTAATAAACTACGACTCCCAAGACGTTCATAAGAAATATTAGCCAAACAAAACATACCAGAAGAACATAAACCGTGAGCAATTATTAAAGTATAGGCACCACTTAATCCTCAATATCTTAAAGTTATTAATCCACCTAGAACAATACCTATATGAGCAACAGATGAATAAGCAATTAAAGATTTTAAATCAACTTGTCGTAAACAAATTAATCTAACAATAACACCACCAACAAGACTTAAACCTACTCAATAAAAATTTATCTTAACACCTAAATGATATAAAAAATTAAAAACTCGTAATAACCCATAACCACCTAATTTTAATAAAACCCCAGCTAAAATTATTGAACCAGAAACAGGGGCTTCAACATGAGCCTTAGGTAATCATAAATGAAAAATAAATATAGGTATTTTAACTAAAAAGGCAAAAACAAGAGCAATGTATATAAATAATCTAAAATCATAAGAATTTAATGAAAAGAATATATAAATATTTAATGTATCAAAGATACTATATACATTAAAAATTGAAATTAATAAAGGTAAAGAAGCAAATAAAGTATAAAATAATAAATAAATACCAGCCTGAACACGTTCAGGTTGATACCCCCATCCCAAAATTAAAAAAAATGTAGGAATTAATGATCTTTCAAAAAAGAAATAAAACATAAATAATCTTCTTCTTATAAAAGTTAACATTAAAAATAATAATAAAAACAAATTAACCAAAACAAATAATAAAGAAAAATTATTTGTTTTATATACAGAACCACTAGCAAGTAATATTAAACAACAGATTCAAAATCTAAGCAAAATTAATCCATATCTTAAAACATCTTCACCCAAATAATAACCTATATTACAAAAAGAGAAAGTTATAAACCCCTCCAAGAAAAACAAAAAAGAACCTAAAAAAAGTAAAGAAGTAATAACCCAATAATTTAAAATAAAAGAAGAAGGGATCAAAAATAATACAAAAAAAATAAATTTTAACATTGTAATATATTAAAAGTATTAAAATAATCATTACCATGAGTACGAATCATTGAAACTAAAATTGATAAACCCAAAGCACCTTCACAAACACCAAAAGTTAAAAAATATATTAAAAAATATAAATCATAAAATTGTATTATCAAAACAACAAACATATAAAAAAATAAACCTAAAACAATAAATTCCAAACTGAGAAGGGTAGAAAGTAAATGCTTACGCTTAGAAATAAATGATCATACACCACCAAAAGCAAATAAAAAAAACAAAATATTATAAAAAATTAACATTAGTTTTAGTAGTTTATATTAAAATATTGGTCTTGTAAACCAAAGTAGAGATTTAATTCTCCTTAAACTTTTAGTGGTTTACCCCCCCCCTAAATCAGAGAAGAACTACTCAATTCATCATTAATCTCCAAAATTAATATTTTATTTAAACTATTCTCTGTATCAGACAAATTTTATATATATTTTTAGCATCATTAAATAGATTATTATTTACAAAAATAAATCATCCTATAAATATAGGTATTTTATTATTAATTCAAACACTATTAATATGTTTAATTACAGGCTGTATGGGATATACAGCTTGATTTTCATATATTTTGTTTTTAGTTTTTTTAGGTGGAATATTAGTATTATTTATTTATATAACTAGTATTGCTTCAAATGAAATTTTCCATAAAAGAAATTATATTTTAATATTTATTTCTATAGCTGTAATTATATTTATTGCATTATGCATTATTATTTTTGCAGATCCAATTATAATTTCATTCAACAATACAAGTGAAATTAGATCAATAATTAATGTATTTAATACAACTGAAAAAAATATTATATCAAGATTATATAACTATCCTAATGCATTAATTACAATTTTTATAGTAATTTATTTATTTTTAACCTTAATTGTAATTGTTTATATTACTAAGTCTCATCAAGGACCTCTTCGACCAATAAACTAATGAATAAACCATTACGGATTAAACATCCTTTATTTAAAATTGCTAATAGTGCTTTAGTTGATCTACCCACACCATCAAATATTAGAATTTGATGAAATTTTGGTTCATTATTAGGATTATGTCTTGTAATTCAAATTGCAACTGGATTATTTTTAGCTATACATTATACAGCTAATATTGAAATAGCATTTTATAGTGTAAATCATATTTGTCGTGATGTTAACTATGGGTGATTATTACGAACTCTTCATGCAAATGGGGCATCATTCTTTTTTATTTGCATTTATTTACATATTGGTCGTAATATATATTATGGATCATATAATTATATTCATACTTGAAGTGTAGGAGTAGTAATTTTATTCCTAGTAATAGGAACAGCTTTTATAGGATATGTATTACCATGAGGACAAATATCATTTTGAGGTGCTACTGTTATTACAAATTTATTATCCGCAATTCCTTACTTAGGAACAATTCTAGTGCAATGAGTATGAGGTGGATTTGCAGTAGATAATGCCACTTTAACTCGATTTTTTACATTTCACTTTGTTTTACCATTTATTGTAGCAGCTGCTACAATAGTACACCTATTATTTTTACACCAAACAGGATCAAATAATCCAGTTGGAGTTAATAGAGATAGAGATAAAATTCCATTTCATCCATATTTTTCATGAAAGGATATTGTAGGGTTTTTAGTATTAATTATATTATTAACTCTTTTATCATTAATTAATCCATATTTATTAGGAGATCCTGATAATTTTATCCCTGCAAATCCATTAGTAACTCCTGTTCATATTCAACCAGAATGATATTTCCTATTCGCATATGCTATTCTACGTTCAATTCCTAATAAATTAGGTGGAGTAATTGCTTTAGTTATATCAATTGCTATTTTATTTATTATACCACTAATAAAGAGAAACTTTCGTGGTTTACAATTTTACCCTATTAATCAAATTTTATTTTGAAGTCTTGTTGGAATTGTTTTATTACTCACATGAATTGGAGCTCGACCAGTTGAAGATCCTTATATTATTACAGGACAAATTCTAACTGTAGTTTACTTTAGATTCTACTTAATTCACCCAATAATATTAAAATTATGAGATAATTTATTAGAATAATCAATAAGCTTTTAGAAGCTTGTATTTTGAAAGTATAGGAAAAGGATTAAATTCCTTATTGATTTATACTAAAATTTGTACATTAAATTAAAAGGGATAAAATAAAAATTTTTAATCCAACAAAGAAAATTAAATAATTTAAAGAAACTGGTAGAAAACTCTTTCAAGCTAAATATATTAATTTATCATAACGATAACGAGGTAAAGTACCACGAACTCAAATAAATATAAAAGAAACTAAAACCAACTTAATAATAAATAAAAAAGAATAAAAATCCGCACCTAAGAATAAAACCACAAATAATATACTTATAAATAAAATTCTTGCATATTCGGCTATAAAAATTAATGCAAATCCACCTCTTCTATATTCAATATTAAATCCTGAAACTAATTCAGATTCTCCTTCAGCAAAATCAAATGGTGTTCGGTTTGTTTCAGCTAAACAGGACGCAAATCAAATAATTATTAAAGGAAAACTAATAAATATAAATCATAAATATATTTGATAATCTATAAATACATCAAGCATATACCCTCCACCTAAAAAAATAAAAGATATTAAAATCAAAGATAGACTAACTTCATATGAAATAGTTTGTGCTACTGCACGTAAACCACCTAATAAGGCATATACAGAATTAGAAGCTCATCCAGCAATCATAACGGTATAAACACCTATTCTAGTACAACATAAGAAAAATAATAAACCCAAATTAAAATTAAATAAACCGAAATAAAAAGGTATAATAGATCAAACTAAAAGAGAAATAAATAATCTGAAAATAGGAGAAAAATAATAAGGTAAATAATTAGATGTCATAGGAAAAGTTTGTTCCTTAGTAAATAATTTAATAGCATCAGAAAAAGGTTGAACAATACCACAATAACCAACCTTATTTGGACCCTTACGAATTTGAATATAACCTAAAACCTTACGTTCTAATAAAGTCAAAAAAGCTACTCCTACTAAAACACAAATAAATATAATTAATCCTCTTAATACTTCAAATAAAAAATCATTAAGTTGCAAGTACTATCTGTAAGTTTATTCTTACATTTATGGATTCTAAATCCATGGCACTTTTCTGCCAAAATAGTTAATATTAATCAAAACATAAAAAATTTTTCTTAATTTTGGTCCTTTCGTACTAAAAATTAAATAGTATATTGGAGATAGAAACCAACCTGGCTTAAACCGGTTTGAACTCAGATCATGTAAGAATTTAAAGGTCGAACAGACCTATTAATTAAGCGGCTGCACCTAATTATTATCTTAATCCAACATCGAGGTCGCAAGCCCCTCTGTAAATATGAACTCTGGAGAGGGATTACGCTGTTATCCCTAAGGTAACTTAATCTAACAATCAATAAGATTGGATCTAATATTCATATATCAATGTAAAATAAATGAAAAAGTTATTTATATATTTTTGTCACCCCAACAAAATACTTTCTATTAATAATAAATAATAATAAACTAAAATAAATTAATAATAAAAATATAAAGCTCTATAGGGTCTTCTCGTCTTCCAATAGTATTTTAGCTTTTTAACTAAAAAATTAAATTCTAAATTCAAATTAAATGAGACAGTCAACACCTCGTTAAACCCTTCATACCAGCCCTCTATTAAAAGACTAATGATTATGCTACCTTTGCACGGTCARTATACCGCGGCCGTTAAATTATTTTCACTGGGCAGGCCAGACTTCCTAAATATAGCAAGAAGACATGTTTTTGTTAAACAGGCGAGTGTTTATTTGCCGAGTTCCTTATTTAATCATCTCAATTTAATTATTATAAACAAATAATTATACTAATTTAATCATTATTTCATAAAATATTTTGTTAAATTTATTATTTTAATAAAATTCTAAAATTTAAATAAATCTAATTTAATCAATATTTACTATAACGTACTCATAAATGATGGATGATCTTAACCCTACATAAATTGATTAAAATCTAAATTTATAGAATAAAAATAGAGCTTATCCCCTATTATTTTAATATTATAATATATTTAATTAAAAAATTAATTAAATAATTTATAATTCTAAATTAAATTTATTTCTTAAAAAACTAGATACCTTTAAAAACGAATGAAATTTCTTCCCTAATTAATATTTTTAATAATCATGACACATTAACTAAATTAATTAATTAGCTCTTTTAAAATCGAGAAAATAATATACATTAAAAATATTTAATTAACCCTGATACAAAAGGTACAATAAACTAAATCTACTTATAAAAAGAAAATTTTTCAATATTATTTCATCAAATTCCTTCACAGTACTAATAAACTATCACAAAACAATTTTTTCTTTAGTATACTAAAATTAAAGATATTTCTCTAAAAATTAATAAATAAAATTAAAGTAAGAATATTATCTTAATCAAATTATATTGAATTGCACAATAAAATTTTCAGTGTAAATGAAATGCTTTCTATCAAGCTCTAATTTGTTTACTTTCTAGATACATCTTCCGATACATCTACTATGTTACGACTTATCTCATTTTAATAAAGAGAGCGACGGGCGATGTGTGCATATTTTAGAGCCTTAATCAAATTAATAAAATAATAACATTACTATCAAATCCACCTTCATAAAAAATTAAATAATTTAATCCGTATAAATAAATTTATTGTAATCCATTTCCACTTGATTATAAATTGCACCTTGACCTGACATATTATATTTATTATATAAAGAAAATTAACTCTAAAAAGATATTCTTATGACGGAGGTATACAAACTGTAAGACAAAATCAAGTACTTCTATTCGTGGGTTGTCGATAACGGAACAGATTCCTCTGAAAGGACTAAAATACCGCCAAATCCTTTGAGTTTCAAGAACATAACTAATACTACCCAGGTTAATTGTTACATTTATAATAAAAGGGTATCTAATCCTTGTTTTTTATATAAATTTCATAGCTTCATTAAAAAATTAATTATATAATAATTATAAATTTCACCTAAAAATTATTAGTGTAAATAAATAAAATAAATTAACTATTAAACCAAGAATATTCACTTTTTCCTTTCGTATAACCGCGGCGGCTGGCACGACTTTAACCGGAAATTTATGAATTACTATTTCTAAACTAATTTAAGAAAATAAAATATATTACTGCAATAAATAATAATAACTCATTTAGAGTTTATTATAAATGGATACCTTACATGTAAAATAATCATAAAATGAATATCCAGCAAGGATAAAACTTTTAATATCTTAATTAATGTTATAGTAATAAAGATAGATTTAGATGAAATTAATGATTACATAATAATAAGTAAGAAAAAAAAAACGATTTTTCCCCCCTCCTTTTTTTTAATCTCCAAAGGAGGGGGTCAATCTCCATTTTGGTATTTTAGTTATAAAAAATATGTTAATATAAAATAATAGATTATTGTTATTTACATATATTGATTATTAATTAGTAAAGATTTAATCCTATCATTTATATTAAATATTTATTAATATATAAATATTTATATTAATTATTAATAAATTAAATATATTATTATTAAATATTTAATTAATATTATATATCTAAAAATTTAATCTATTATTCATATAAATATATATATATTATATTAAATATTTATTAATATATAAATATTTATATTATTGATGCAGAGTAATTAGTATAAAATTATATTTATACTATTTATTATAATAAAATAAAATTATTCATATTAAAGTTGGATTAATTTAATAAATAAGATAAAAGTAA